ATGGTTGAAGCAATTTAATAATCTTATATGGGGTTTTAAGAGTAGAGTAGTATGTAAGTATTATTGAGTGGTTGCTATGATAGATGTAAATGTTTTAATTTATGATGGATTGATAGATGGTGGTTTAGTTTTAAAGATGATTACAACAGCTTGTGCGGACATACTGATGAGAGAGTCAATTTAATTTTTATCAAATAAGAAGAAAATAATTCCTAAGAAGATAGAAACCAAAATCAACCGGGGAGGGTTATAAGGGATTTTGTTAGATTATGAGCTAAGAATTATTATGTCCATCAAGCATGGAAAGAATGTCTACAAGCATTAATGATCTGTAAACGGAGAACATGACCTAAAGTCCAGCTACAATTGAATTGACTGGGACGGGGCCTCTGACGGCCAATGGTGAGTGGAAGCATACCCCAAAAATAAAAACCACTAAAGGCATGACAGAGCAGTTATGTTGGGTCACGGGCTAGAATGGAACTAATCCATCGTGATGTCTTATTTAAGAGCATTAATATGGGCGATAACGCATTAAAATGGCCCTGAAGTAGGAACCAAATGCCTGTCAAAGAGCATAGTTAGCTACCCCCAAGTTAAATGGGATCTGAAGACTAAACAGGGACACGTATTGGGCGGGTTGATGATTTCACGGAGGTAGGTAGACTAAGAGATCACCTATTGGAAGGGGATAGTCATTTGGGCGAGGAAGATTTATGACTGTATGGGGTATGTACCGCGAGTGAATTGTAATGTACTCATGCTGTATTAAGGTATTAATTAGGTGAAGGATATTCGTGTTGTGGAGGACTAATGTGAAGGAAAAAGTTGATGTTTTATGTACTATGTGAGTATGTATGTACGTGCTTATATGCATGGGGGTAATAATATAATGTTGATTAGACATGGTATGTACTATGTACTTTTTACATTTACTGTACTGTACCATTAATTAATGTGGTTAGTGCATTAATGCACGAATTACATAAGCATGAAAATGGGGGAAATTTGTGATAGGCACATAGGTGTCAAATTGATAGGGAATTGGTCGAGTATAACGTTGTAACGTCAGGGAGTAGTTTAGAGCAAGAATATCAGCTTTGGGAGTTGAAGGCGGAATTTGTATTTCTTCCCTGAGGGGTGTCCCAGGAAGCGTTAAGGCTTCATTTTTGGTTTACAAGACCAAAGTAATAGGTTATACTACTGGGGCTCTTCATTTAAGGAGTTTGTTTTCAAGTATGCTGATGCTAGGGAGAATAAGGAGGATGATTATAAAGTAGAGGATGGATGCTACTTGGCCGATTATGATGAAAGGATATTCAACTGGTTGTCCTCCGATTCAAGTTAATGTAAAGAGATCTGCAACTAAAATTCAAAAGACACATTGACTTAATGGTCGGAATATTATACTGCGTTGCTTGGATATATGGAGGACAGGGAATAGTATAAGGATAAGGATGGAGAAAATAAGGGCTAGTACGCCTCCTAATTTATTAGGAATTGATCGAAGAATAGCGTATGCAAATAGGAAGTATCATTCAGGTTTGATATGAGGGGGAGTGTTAAGGGGGTTAGCGGGTGTATAGTTGTCAGGATCTCCTAAGAGGTCTGGGGAGAATAGGATTAGGGTTATAAATAACAATAATAGAAGAAAGACACCTAATACATCTTTAATTGTGTAATAAGGGTGGAATGGGATTTTGTCGGAATCGGAGATTAAGCCAGATGGGTTGTTGGATCCTGTTTCGTGGAGAAATAGCAAGTGGACTATGACTAAGGCTGCAACAATAAAAGGCAGGATGAAGTGAAAGGCGAAAAATCGTGTTAGAGTTGCTTTGTCGACTGAGAATCCACCTCAGATTCATTCCACTAGGGTAGTGCCAATATAGGGGATAGCTGATAGGAGGTTTGTAATAACTGTTGCACCCCAGAATGATATTTGTCCTCATGGTAAGACGTAGCCTATGAAAGCAGTTGCTATTACTGCAAAAAGGAGGATAACCCCAATATTTCAGGTTTCAAAATAAGTGTAGGATCCGTAGTAAAGTCCTCGACCTACATGAAGAAATAAGCAAATGAAAAATAAGGAGGCGCCGTTAGCATGTATGTATCGGATGAGTCAACCATAATTTACATCTCGGCAGATGTGTGTTACGGAGGAGAAAGCTGTTGCTGTATCAGAGGTGTAATGTATTGCTAGAAATAAGCCGGTTAGGATTTGGATTAGAAGGCAAAGTCCAAGGAGAGAGCCAAAGTTTCATCAGGCTGAGATATTTGAGGGAGCAGGCAGGTCGATAAGAGAGTGGTTAACGATTTTTAGTAGTGGGTGGGTTTTGCGAGTATTTGTCATTATGGTTTTTATAGTTGAATTACAACGATGATTTTTCATGTCATTAGTCGTGGTTAGATTCCATGTGAAAACAATGACATATATTACGTATTTATTAAGTATATTATTTGTATTGGGGTTTTTAGGTTTTTCTTCAAAGCCTTCTCCTATTTATGGTGGTTTAGGATTGATTATTAGTGGAGGTGTGGGATGTGGGATTGTGTTATGTTTTGGTGGGTCTTTTTTAGGGTTAATAGTGTTTTTAATTTATTTAGGTGGTATATTAGTAGTGTTTGGTTATACTACTGCAATGGCTACAGAGGAGTACCCGGAAGCTTGAAGTTCGAATGTGGTGATTTGGGGAGTGTTGCTATTGGGGGTAGGGGTGGAATTAATGGTTGTGTTTTTAACTATAGTATTTGATCAAGTAGAGATTGTTGTTGAGTTTAAAGGATTGGAGGATTGAATAATGTTTGATGGTGATGAGTTGGGGTTAATGCGGGAGGACTCAATAGGAGTAGCTGCATTATATAGTTATGGTAGTTGATTGATGGTTGTTGCAGGTTGATCTTTGCTTGTTAGTATTTTTATTGTTATTGAGATTACTCGAGGAAACAGAAGTTTATTATTAATGCCAGGATAATTGAAATTAGAAATGATAGAAAATACAATTTGATTAGACCTTTGTGGTTTGATGTTAGGATTGAGGCAGAAGACTGTGTATGAGCAATATGTTTTGGTATTGCTTTCTCTGTTCAGATTTGATCAAGGAGGGTCGAAGCTAGTTTTTGACTAGTTAAGAGGTCAAGATAGGGGTATAGACGGTGTATGGTAATAGGAAAATATCCTAGTAGGGTTGAGAATTTGGGAGTATATGAGTAATAGCTTAGTTTTAGATTGATGGTAAGTTGGTTTAGTTCTATAGCGACAATGAATCCTATGGCTGTGACGAAGAGGGCGGTGGTTTTTAGATAAAGAGGTATGGTTATTAAGGAGGTGTTTATAGGGGGAATATTATGTGATAGTAGGAAACCTGCAAAGATACTTCCAATTAATAAACGTTTGATGGAGTTAATCAGTTGAGGGTTGTTTTCGTTGATTGTAGTAAGTGTGGAAAATCGAGGCTGTCCTATAAGGGCGAAGAAAATGATTCGTGTGCTATAGACGGCAGTGAGAGAGGTGGCAAGAAGAGTGATTATTAGGGCTCAGGCGTTGGCATTAGATGTATTTGCGGCTTCAATGATTAGGTCTTTGGAGTAGAACCCGGTTAAAAAGGGTATTCCAGTAAGTGCGAGGCTGCCAATAATAAGGGAAGAGGATGTAAAGGGTAAGGCTTTGAAGAGACCTCCTATTTTTCGGATGTCTTGTTCGTCATTTAGGTTATGAATAATTGATCCAGAGCATAAAAATAATATTGCTTTAAAGAAAGCGTGAGTACAGATATGGAGAAATGCTAGGTGGGGTTGGTTAATTCCAATTGTTACTATTATTAGGCCTAATTGGCTTGAAGTGGAAAATGCAACAATTTTTTTGATATCATTTTGGGTTAGTGCACAAATAGCGGTAAAAAGAGTTGTAATAGCTCCTAGACATAGAGCTAGTGTCTTAGCAGACTCATTATTTTGTATTAGGGGATAGAATCGGACTAGAAGGAAAATTCCGGCAACTACCATAGTGCTTGAGTGGAGTAGGGCTGAGACTGGAGTGGGACCTTCTATTGCAGAAGGTAGTCAGGGGTGAAGTCCAAATTGGGCTGATTTTCCTGTTGCTGCTAGGAGGAGGCCTATTAGAGGCAGGAGAGGGGTTTCTGTTATGAAGAGTTGTTGAAGTTCTCAAGAGTTTGAGTTAAGTATAAATCATGCTATAGATAGAACGAAACCAATGTCCCCAATTCGATTATATAAAATAGCTTGTAATGCTGCTGTATTAGCGTCGGTTCGTCCATATCATCAGCCGATTAGGAGGAAAGATATGATTCCTACCCCTTCTCACCCAATGAACAGTTGAAATAGGTTATTTGAGGTAACAAGGATTATTATAGTGATTAAGAACATTAAAAGATATTTGAAAAAGCGATTAATGTGGGGATCAGAGTGTATATATCATATTGAAAATTCTATGATTGATCATGTTACGAAAAGTGCCACGGGTATGAACATTAGAGAGAAGTAGTCTAGTTTAAAACTTATAGTAAAAGTGGTGGTTTGGATGGTTATTCAATGTCAGTTGGAGATAACTAGTTCGTAATTGGAGTTGATGAATATAAGTGAAGGAAGAATGCAGAATGTTAGGGCACATATAATAGATGTTTTTACGTAGTTTGGGTAGGTAGGTAAGTCGTATGAGTTAGTGAAGCTAAGGAAGATAGGGAAGAGTAAAATGATAAGTGATATAAGAGTTAAGGAGGAGAGTAGGTTTATTACTTTTATTTGGAGTTGCACCAACTTTTTGGCTCCTAAGGCCAACGGATTACTTCTATCCTATAAAAGTTAAGAAAGCCACGGATTTAGGCGTGGAAGCATGAATTAGCAGTTCTTGCATTCTTTCTTGGTAAATAAGAGGATATAATCCTCTATTGTTAGATTCACAATCTAATGTTTTGTTTAAACTATATTTACAATAGAGTAGACCTAGGATAATTTTAGGGTTAATAGATAGTAGGATTAGAGGGAGGATGTGTAAGAATATGAGAGTATTTTCTCGTGTGTGGGTTGGGTTAATGTTAATTAGGTGGTAGGTGAATTTGCCGCGCTGTGTAGTAATAAGTATGTAGAGTGAGTATAGAGCTGTGATTAGTATATTTAGTCCTATTAGTATAATTGTGATATTTGACCATGAGAAAGATGATAGGATAATAAGTAGTTCTCCGATTAAGTTAATGGAAGGGGGAAGAGCTAGGTTTGTCAGGCTAGCCAAAACTCATCAAGTTGCTATAAGGGGAAGGATAGTTTGTAAGCCTCGAGCTATGATTATTGTTCGGCTATGGATTCGTTCATAATTAGTATTAGCGAGACAGAATAGTATTGATGATGTAAGTCCGTGAGCTACTATTAGTGCTGTTGCTCCTATAAAGCTTCACGGAGTTTGGATCATAATAGCTACGATTACTAGTGCTATATGGCTAACAGATGAGTAAGCAATTAAGGATTTTAGGTCTGTTTGTCGTAAACAAATAGAGCTAGTTATGATCATTCCTCATAGTGACAATAAGATAAAGGGGTAAGCTATAGTATTTGTAATAGGATCCAGTATGGTTGTAATTCGTATCATACCATATCCCCCAAGTTTGAGTAAGATAGCAGCTAGGACTATGGACCCTGCGATAGGGGCTTCTACATGAGCTTTAGGAAGTCAGAGGTGAAGGCCATAGAGGGGTATTTTTACTATAAAGGCCATTATACATGCTAGCCATATTACGTTGTTGGTTCAGGTGGGGGGTAGAATGTTTGATTGATAAGGGGATAAGATGAAGCTTAGTGATCCTGTTGATTTTTGGATGTAGATTAGTACTACGAGCAGGGGTAGGGACCCGATGAGAGTGTAGAATAGAAAGTACAGTCCTGCATTTAAACGTTCCGTTTGATTACCTCAGCGAGTAATGATAATTAGAGTAGGAATTAGGGTAGCTTCGAATAGAATGTAAAATAGGATTATTTCTGAGGCAGAAAAAGTCATAATTAAGAAGAGTTGAAGTGAAATAAGCATGAGAATATAAAGTTTTTTTCGTATTAAGGGTTCTTTAGCAAGATGGTTTTGACTTGCTATAATTATAAGAGGTAATAACCATGCGGTAAGGACTAAAAGTGGTGTAGATAAAGAATCTGAAAAGAAGGTAAGGGAGAAAATTGTATTGTTGTTTTCAATTTGGTAGAGTGATAATAGAACGATTAAGCTGATGATAAAGCTATGGATTGATGTGTTAACCCAAATTAGAGATTTCTTGGAGAACCATATAGTTGGGATTAGGAGGATAGTGGGTATAATAATTTTTAGCATTGTAGGATATTAAGGTTTTGTACATAATCTATTCCATAGGTATTGGATACTATAACTAAGAGAGCTAAGCCTACAGCTGCCTCGCATGCTGCAAACACAAGAAGAATAACAGGTAGTGCGAATGATAGTATGAAGTGAGTATTTAAAGTGGCAAGAGTAATTATAATAAATATAGATAGTATTATACCCTCTAAGCATAGTAAAGAAGATATGAGATGGGATCGATAAATAAATATCCCTAGTAAAGACGTGGAATAGGCTAAGAATAGATTTAGAGTTACTAGAGGCATTTAGTAATTATGATAGATCATAATCTAGTGAGTCGAAATCACTTGTTTTAGTTTAAACTAATTACTATATTCAACTCATTCAAGGCCTTTTTGAATTCATTCGTAGGCTAAACCTAAAGTGAGGATTAGAATTAGTAATAAGGCTATAGTCAATATAAGTGTAAGATTGTTAGTTTGGGATGCTCAGGGTAGGGGTAGGAGAAGAGCAATCTCTAGGTCAAATAGAAGGAAGGTAATAGCGACAAGAAAAAATTTTATGGAAAAAGGAAGTCGAGCTGATCCCATTGGGTCAAAACCACACTCATATGAGCTAACCTTTTCTGAGTAGGTATTGGTTTGGGGTAATCAGAATGCGATTAGAACAAGGATAAGAGAAATAAAGGTGTTAATAAAGAGTGTAATTAATAGGTTTATTACTTTCCCTCAGGTTTTGACTGAGGCTAGGTGATTGGAAGTCAGCTGTACTGAATTATACTAGGAAAGTATGATCCTCATCAATAGATTGAGACATATAAGAATAGTCAGACCACATCTACAAAGTGTCAATATCAGGCTGCGGCTTCAAAGCCGAAGTGATGATTAGAGGTAAAATGGAATTTTAATTGGCGTATTAAGCAAACTAGAAGGAATGTAGACCCAATAATTACGTGGAGGCCGTGGAATCCTGTTGCTATAAAAAATGTAGAGCCGTAGACACCGTCAGAAATAGTAAATGATGCCTCTAGATACTCAGATGCCTGGAGGAGAGTGAAATATAGGCCAAGGGTGATTGTGATGGCTAAAGCCTGGAGTATATGTTTGCGATCACCTTCTATTAAGCTATGGTGGGCTCAGGTAATTGAGACCCCAGAGGCAAGAAGGACAGATGTGTTAAGTAGTGGAACTTCAAGGGGATTAAGCGGGTTAATTCCTACCGGAGGTCAGCATCCTCCTAGCTCAGGAGTAGGTGCTAGGCTTGAGTGGTAAAATGCTCAAAAGAAACCTGTAAAAAAGAATACCTCTGAGATAATAAATAAGACTATTCCGTACCGGAGACCTTTTTGTACAATTGTTGTATGATGGCCTTGAAATGTCCCCTCACGGATAACATCTCGTCATCATTGGTATATGGTTAAAATGTTAGTTATTAGTCCGAGTGTGAGGAGGGAGCTAGAACTAAAGTGAAATCATATAATTAAGCCTGAGGTTAGAAGTAGGGCTGATAATGCTCCGGTCAGGGGTCAAGGGCTGGGGTTAACTATGTGATAGGCATGGGTTTGGTGGGTCATTAGGTATTATCGTGTAGGTATAGGCTTACAAGAAGGGTGAAAACATATGCTTGAATTAGTGCAACGGCAAATTCAAGGATTGTGAGGAGGACTAGGATAATGAATGTGATTATAGCAGTAGGTGTACTGATGGAGGTTAGAACTAATGTAGCTCCCCCAATTAAATGCATAAGTAAATGGCCAGCTGTAATATTTGCTGTGAGTCGGACAGCTAGAGCTATAGGTTGAATAAAGAGACTAATTGTTTCAATGATTACGAGTATAGGGATAAGGGGGACAGGGGTGCCTTGGGGTAGAAAGTGAGCTAGAGATGCTTTGGTTTTATGTCGAAAGCCTGTAATTACGGCACCAGCTCATAAGGGGATGGCTATGCCTAGGTTTATTGACAGTTGTGTAGTTGGTGTAAATGAATGTGGGAGTAGACCTAGTAGGTTGGTTGATCCGATGAATATGATTAGAGAAATTAGTATTAGGGACCATGTCCGTCCTTTTAGGTTGTGTATGGTCATTATTTGTTTAAGTACAAGTTGGATAAGTCATTGTTGAAATGACACTAAACGATTGTTAACAAGTCGATTTGGAGAAGGAAACAGGATATTGGGGAATGTGATAATAAGAATGACGATAGGCAGTCCTGCTAGTGTTGGGGTAATGAAAGAGGCAAATAAATTTTCGTTCATTTTTTTTGTCAAGGGGTGCTATGGGTGATTGGTTTTATATCTTTGTGAGAAGGGTTTAGATAAAATATGTGATTAGTAATCTTAGATTGAAATAAAATAAATAGTGTTAAGATCATGGAAGAGATAGTAATAAATCATGTAGATGTATCTAGCTGGGGCATATCATTATGAGGAGATTTAACTCCTAATCTTTAACTTAAAAGGTTAATGCTTTTTTAGCTTCATAATGAATTTATAGTATGGATGAAGATCAGTTTTCGAAATGTTTTAGTGGGACTATTTCAAGAACAATTGGCATAAAGCTGTGATTAGAACCACAAATTTCTGAGCACTGACCATAATATAAGCCAGGTCGAGTAGATGTTAGTGTTGCTTGATTTAGTCGGCCAGGAATAGCATCGATTTTTAGGCCAAGAGACGGGACAGCTCAAGAGTGTAATACATCTTCGGATGAAATTAACATACGGATTGGTAGTTCTATGGGGAGGACAACTCGATTATCAACTTCAAGAAGACGCAGCTCACCAGGCTTTAATTCAGATGTGGGGATTATATAGGAGTCGAAGTTTAGGTCCTCGTAGTCTGTATATTCGTAGCTTCAATATCATTGATGGCCTATTGTTTTTACTGTCAGCGATGGGTTATTAATTTCGTCTATTATATAAAGAATTCGCAGTGAAGGCAAAGCGATTAAGATTAGAATAATAGCTGGTAGAATAGTTCAAATAGTTTCGACTTCTTGGGCGTCTATTGTATTGGTGTGGGTTAATTTAGTTGTTAGTATTAGTGAAATAACATACAAAACTAAAGAGCTAATTAAAAACACAATTATTAGTGTGTGGTCATGGAAATGTAGTAATTCCTCTATGATAGGAGAGGTAGCGTCTTGGAATCCTAGTTCAAAAGGGTATGCCATTAAGATATAAAGGAGTTTGACCTATAAATTAACTTTGACAAAGTTATGTAATGTTTTTACTAATATCTTATAAAGAAAGTCATAATGGTTATGGGGCTGGCTTGAAACTAGTCTTAGGGAGTTCGATTCTTTCCTTTCTTGGGCTTAGGCTTTTACATAGGTTGGTTCTTCAAATGTGTGGTAAGGTGGAGGGCATCCATGGAGTCATTCTAAGTTAGTTGAAGTTAGTTCAACAGTCAGAACTTCTCGTTTGGATGCGAAGGCTTCTCAAATTATAAAAATTATAATTATTACAGCTGTTAAGGAGATAAATGAACCCATAGATGATACTGTGTTTCATGTGGTGTATGCATCAGGATAGTCAGAGTATCGTCGCGGCATGCCTGATAAGCCTAAAAAGTGTTGGGGAAAGAATGTGAGATTAACTCCCACGAATATTACGGTAAAATGGATCTTAGCTCACGTGTTATCGAGTGTATAGCCTGAGAGTAGAGGGAATCAGTGTACAAATCCTCCTATAATTGCAAAAACGGCTCCCATAGATAAAACATAGTGAAAATGGGCAACTACGTAATATGTATCGTGTAAAACAATATCTAGGGATGAATTAGCGAGAACAATGCCTGTGAGACCTCCTACGGTAAATAGAAAGATAAAACCTAAGGCTCATAGTATGGCAGGGGACCATTTAATGTTTCCGCCATGAAGAGTTGCCAATCAACTAAAGACTTTTACTCCTGTTGGAATAGCAATGATTATAGTTGCAGATGTAAAGTATGCTCGGGTGTCTACGTCTATTCCAACAGTAAATATGTGGTGAGCTCATACAATAAACCCAAGAAATCCAATTGACATTATAGCTCAGACTATGCCTATATAACCAAATGGTTCTTTTTTGCCAGAGTAATAAGTAACAATGTGTGAAATAATTCCAAATCCTGGGAGAATGAGGATATACACCTCAGGATGTCCAAAAAATCAAAACAGGTGTTGGTATAGAACTGGGTCCCCTCCCCCAGCTGGGTCAAAGAAAGTTGTGTTTAAATTTCGGTCAGTTAGAAGTATGGTAATACCTGCTGCTAGAACTGGAAGTGAAAGAAGTAGTAGTACGGCTGTGATTAGAACTGATCAAACAAATAATGGAGTTTGATACTGGGTCATAGCGGGGGGTTTTATATTAATAATAGTAGTAATAAAATTAATTGCTCCTAGAATAGAGGACACACCTGCCAGGTGGAGCGAGAAGATAATTAAATCTACAGAAGCTCCTGCATGTGCAAGGTTACCTGCTAATGGCGGATAAACGGTTCACCCGGTTCCAGCCCCTGCTTCTACTATTGATGAAGCTAAGAGTAAGAGAAATGAAGGAGGCAGAAGTCAAAAACTCATATTATTTATTCGGGGGAATGCTATATCGGGGGCCCCGATTATTAGGGGGACTAATCAGTTCCCGAATCCACCAATCATAATTGGCATAACTATGAAGAAAATTATGACAAATGCATGTGCGGTTACAACTACATTATAGATCTGATCATCTCCTAACAAGGCTCCTGGTTGGCCTAATTCTGCTCGAATTAGTAAGCTAAGAGCTGTGCCTACTATTCCAGCTCAGGCACCAAATAAGAGATATAATGTTCCAATATCTTTATGATTTGTTGAGAATAGTCAACGGTTGATGAACATAGGTAGGTGGTAGAATGGCTGAGCAAGCATTAGACTGTAAATCTAAAGACAGAGGTTGAATCCTCTTTTTACCAGGTCCTGAGGTGAAAATTCACATTGAATTGCAAATTCAAAGGAGCAGCTTCAACTCTGCCGGGGCTTCTCCCGCCTTTTTTTTCTAACGGCGGGAGAAGTAGATTGAAGCCAGTTGATTGAGGCATTTAGCTGTTAACTAAGTTTTTATAGGTTTAAATCCTATCAATCTAGGAAGAGGGCTTAGCTTAATTAAAGTGATTGAGTTGCATTCAGTTGATGCAAGATAAAGTCTTGTAGTCCTTAGATCAGGAGTTAAGTATAGATACTTACTTAGGGCTTTGAAGGCCCTCGGTCTTTATTAGCCTAAACTCCTAATATAGGGTCGATAGGGTGGGTGTGAGGGGGAGGAATATGGTTGAGATGATGATGATGGTTGGTATGAAGTATGAGGTTTTAGTATTTTCGAATTGTCATTTAATTTTGGTGTTATTGGGGGATGGAAATAGGGTGAGAGAGGTTGAGTAGATAAGTCGTATGTAGAAATAAAGGTTTAAGAGGGCTAAAATAGCTATTGATGTGGGTAAGATGATGCTATTGTTAGATACGAGCTCTTTGATAATTATTCACTTGGGAGAGAATCCGGTTAGAGGGGGCAATCCTCCTAGAGATATTAGGATCAGGAGGATGATTGAAACGAGTAGGGGAGATTTGTTTCAGGAGTTGGATAGTGAGAGGGTTGATGTTTTTTTATTATAGTAAAGTAATATAAATATATTAGTTGTTAGTAAGATGTAGATAAGTAGATTTAGGATTGATAGTGTGGGGTCAAATGAAATAATTGCTATTATCCAGCCTATATGGGCGATTGATGAGTATGCTAGGATTTTACGTAGTTGAGTTTGGTTTAGTCCTCCTCAACCACCGAGCAAGATGGATATGAGTGCTATGGTTATAATTAAGGTGGAGTTAATAGAAGGGGCGATTTGAAATATGATAGAGATGGGGGCAATTTTTTGTCATGTGAGCAGAATAAGTCCCGATATGAGAGGGATTCCTTGGGTTACTTCTGGGACTCATAGGTGGAAAGGGGCTAAGCCTATTTTCATTGATAAGGCTATTGTTAATATGAGGGAGGATAAATAGTTTATAGAATTAGAGATAGATCATTCTCCTGTATTATAAAAATTGATGATAGTTGCTATTATAAAGATTATTGAGGCGGTTGCTTGAATGAGGAAATACTTTGAAGCTGCCTCGATTGAGCGAGGGTTGGGTTTATTTACTAAGATTGGGATAATGGCTAGCAGGCTTATTTCCAATCCAATTCAGATAAGTAGTCAGTGAGAGCTAAATAATGTGATTATGGTTCCTGAGAACAGGGTGAGATAGATAGCAGCGGAAGTGAGGAGGTTGATTAGTACGGGAAGGGTATAATCCAACATTTTCGGGGTATGGGCCCGATAGCTTGTTTAGCTGACCTTACTGTTGGGACTTGGTGTATTGGGTAGCACGAAGAATTTTGAATTCTTAAGATTAGGTTCAAATCCTATTGTCCCAGAAATAAGAGGATTTTAACCTCTATAATTTACTCTATCAAAGTAACTCTTTTATCAGACATATTTCTTAGGTCTGAGGGGGTACACATGCTATGATGATTGGTAGGGAAATGTGTCATATGCATAAAGCTAATGTTAGGGGGAGAAAATTTTTTCATAGTAAGTGTATTAGGTGGTCATATCGAAATCGTGGGTAGGATGCTCGAATCCATAGGAATATTGAGGTTAAAATTAAAGTTTTAAGGGCAAAGCTGAATGTGAAAGTTTCAGGTATAGGGGGATTTAGGAGTGCTCCTATGAATAGAGTAGTAGTTAGGGCATTTATTATAATGATGTTAGTATATTCTGCTATGAAGAATAAGGCGAATGGGCCTGCAGCATATTCTACATTGTACCCCGAGACAAGTTCTGATTCTCCTTCTGTTAGGTCAAAGGGAGCTCGATTTGTTTCAGCTAGGGTGGAAATAAATCATATTATGGCTAATGGTCATGTCGGTATAATAAGTCATATGAATTGTTGAGTTGTGATTAGGGTTGATAGTGTAAATGAACCGTTTATAAGGAGGACTGATAATAGAATAATAGCTAGGGTCACTTCGTATGAAATTGTTTGAGCAACGGCTCGTAGGGCTCCGATTAGAGCGTATTTGGAGTTTGATGCTCATCCAGACCACAGGATTGTGTAGACTGCTAGACTTGATGTTGCGAGAATAAATAGGACACCTATATTTATATTGATGAGAGGTTGAGGTATTGGAAGTGGAATTCATATAGTAAATGCTAGAGTTAGGGCTAGGGTGGGAGCGATAGTAAACAGGATGATGGAAGATGTAGAAGGTTTAAGGGGTTCTTTAATAAACAGTTTTATAGCGTCTGCAAATGGTTGGAGTAGGCCGTAAGGTCCAACCACGTTTGGGCCTTTTCGTAGTTGTATGTAGCCTAGGATTTTTCGTTCGACTAGGGTTAAGAATGCTATAGCAATTAAGACAGGGATAATTAAGAAAAGGAGGTTAATTAAAAACATATATTATTAAGAAGAGGAGTTGAACCTCTGATAGTAAGGTTTTAAATCTTATGCAATTGCCGGGCTCTGCCATCTTAATAAGCCCTGTTCTAGGGTAAGTAGGGTAATGATTTATAAAATTGAGATTATATCATTTGTTTTTTTCTAAGGCGTGAGGGGTTTATAGGCCTTATTTCTCTTGTCCTTTCGTACTGGGAGAAATATTGAATAGATAGAAACCGACCTGGATTTCTCCGGTCTGAACTCAGATCACGTAGGACTTTAATCGTTGAACAAACGAACCATTAGTAGCGGTTACACCACTTGGATGTCCTGATCCAACATCGAGGTCGTAAACCCTACTGTCGATATGGACTCTTGGGTAGGATTGCGCTGTTATCCCTAGGGTAACTTGTTCCGTTGATCAATAAATTTGGGTCAATTAATGAGTGGATGCTTAGACTGGTTAAGTCAAGGCTAAAATCATTCGGAGGTTGTTTTATGCTCCGAGGTCACCCCAACCAAAATCTTAAGCTTATAGAGCAGATTTATTAATCCCTGTGGGGAAAGAAGTGATAATGCTTAAGCTTGATAGATTAAAGCTCCATAGGGTCTTCTCGTCTTATTGTTTTATTCCCGCCTCTTCACGGGAAAGTCAAGTTCACTGATTAAAAGTAAGAGACAGTCTAACCCTCGTGAAGCCATTCATACTAGTCCCTATTTAAGGAACAAATGATTATGCTACCTTTGCACGGTCAGGATACCGCGGCCGTTAAACGCACGTCACTGGGCAGGCAGTGCCTCTAATACTGGTAATGCTAGAGGTGATGTTTTTGGTAAACAGGCGGGGTTAATGTTTGCCGAGTTCCTTTTACTTTTTTTAATCTTTCCTTTATGCACGCCGGTGTTGGGTTAACAGCCTGGATAATAAAGGTTTAAGGTTTTAAGTGAAGTTATATGTCTGTTAACTATCAGTGAGTTATTCGGTCTGATATAAGCTTGTGCAAGGAGAAATGTTTCTTGTTACTAATACCAACATTATTGCATCTATAGAAATATAGAGTAGTCCAGTTGTGTAGTTAGGAGTTCATGATTAAGTATGGGATTAAGTTGAGTCTAATTGCTAAGTTAAGCTTGAACGCTTTTTTAATTGATGGCTGCTTTTAGGCCAACTATGTGGAGTTTGTGATTTACTCTCTAAGTAAGGCTATTTCCTTTGTCTAAAGAGCTGTACCTCTTTAGAGTAACTATTAAACTTACATTAGGACTAATAATTCTTCTAGGTAAGTTTAAGGTTGAACTAAAATTCTAGTCTGGACAACCAGCTATCACCAAGCTCGTTAGGCCTTTCACCTCTACTAATAAGTCATCCCACTATTTTGCTACATAGACGGGTTTATTCTTTCAATTGCTCATTAGTAGCTCGTTTGGTTTCGGGGTACTTTGCTTAAATTCTTTTTGTAAAGTTTTTTCTAGTTGATTCATTATGCAAAAGGTAGAGGGGTTTATCCTTGCTTTATGGTACTATTAGTTTAATCTTTCAGCTTTCCCTTGCGGTACTGTCTCTATAACTCCAAAGGTTAATTTCTATCTCCTATACTTTAATAAGGTAAATGTTTTGTTTAATTGATTTATATAGTTAAGTAGATTGATTTTTTGGGTTAGGACTGGTTCAAGATATTCATGGGGTGAAATCTTCCGGGTGTAGGCCGAATGCTTTGCTTTGTTAAGCTATATCTTGATATTCCAAACACACTTTCCAGTATGTTTACCTTGTTACGACTTGTCTCTTCTTGCATTAGGAGATTATTATATTAGTTATGTGAGGTAATCTTGAATGCTTGAAGAGGGTGACGGGCGGTGTGTGCGTGCCTTATTGCCCAATTCAGTTGGGCACTCTATTCCCAACTTACTACTAAATCCGCCTTGAGCTAATCATATTTCATGACAGCTGTCGTGGAGTGTTCTAGAGAATTAGAAAATGTAGCCCATTTCTTCCCACTCTATAGGCTACACCTTGACCTAACGTTTTTATGCAGAATTATTATGCTTACTATGATGCCTTGTTAGGGTTTGCTGAAGATGGCGGTATATAGGCTGACATTGCAAAGAGTGGTGAGGTTTAACGGGGTTTATCGATTATAGAACAGGCTCCTCTAGAGGGGTATAAAGCACCGCCAAGTCCTTTGAGTTTTAAGCAGTAGCTAGTAGTTCTCTGGCGAATATTCTTGTTAATTGAATATTTATGTTTAGGGCTAAGCATAGTGGGGTATCTAATCCCAGTTTGGGCCTTAGCTATCGTGAATTCAGGGGCTATAAGATTACTTTCGTTGTATATTTTTATTTTAACTAAGGCTTTTTACAGCTTAGTTAGAGCTTAATCTTATTTAGAGACAATCCTTAATCACGCTTTACGCCGTGTTTTATTAACTAGGGTTAATCGTATGACCGCGGTGGCTGGCACGAAATTTACCAACCCGAATATTAGTATAACTTAGTCAAACTTTCGTTTATATCTTAATTTTAATCACTGCTGTTTCCCGTGGGGGTGTGGTTTAGCAAGGTGTTATGAGCTGCTCAAGAGAGCGTACTTGATACCTGCACCTTTTGTTCCTTATGGAGATAGAGGGCATTCTCACTGGGACGAGGATACTTGCATGTGTAAGTCTACTAAAAATTAATAAAAAGGCCAGGACCAAACCTGTCTGTCTATGGGGTATAAATACCCATCTTAGCATTTTCAGTGCTCTGCTTTAATTTAAGCTACATTAAC